CAAAGCGCAATAATTTCTAATTATTTAAAACAAATCATTCCATTTAGAAATAAAAAAGATATATATGATGATATGAAATAAAATATATAAGTGTAATAAAAAGACTTTCAAATATCATTTGAAAGCAAAAACGAAAATTATTTAATCTAAAAATAGATCGAATCAAATATTTTTTAATATTAAATGCTATACTATAGAATTGTACTATATAATTGTGATGTGAGAAAAAAACTAAAATTATATATAGATATATTAATCGTTATATTCTATGGTCTATGGTAAGTATGAGTATTGAATATTTCCTTTCAATTCTATATTCTCTTTTTTCGATAGTCATATTCATTATGACTAGCTAATAGGAATCGCCAAGAATGCAAATATAAGTATATTAATTAATAGCTAACAATAGTTTATTGAATCCCTATGCAGGTATAATTTATCTTATGTGAGCCTGCTTAGCTCAGAGGTTAGAGCATCGCATTTGTAATGCGATGGTCATCGGTTCGATTCCGATAGCCGGCTTTTCTCTATTTATTTTCTTCGAGTTTTTACATGATTGAGAATGCCCTTTTGAAATCCGAAATCCAATAATATTGAAAAATATATTTTTTATCTTATAGGAACTTACAACTATGCCATGAAAAGAATCCCTTTTATCTATTTTTTATCTATATAGAATCTTTATATAGAATATATATAGAATAGAAAGGTCTGGATATTTATTCATCTAATTATTCTTTAGAGTACAAGTACACTACTTCCGTAAACTTCGCTTCATTTATCATTTAGTTCAGTTTTAGTTTAGGTTTATTCTGTAAAATGAAATTTCATCAATAAGAATTCAATATAAATAAGAATAAGGAGTCTTTATGTCGCGTTACCGGGGACCTCGTTTCAAAAAAATACGCCGCCTGGGAGCTTTACCGGGACTAACTAATAAAAGGCCTAGAGCCGGAAGTGATCTTAGAAACCAATCACGTTCCGGTAAAAAATCTCAATATCGTATTCGTCTAGAAGAAAAACAAAAGTTGCGTTTTCATTATGGTCTTACAGAACGACAATTACTTAAATACGTTCGTATCGCCGGCAAAGCCAAGGGGTCAACAGGTCAGGTTTTACTCCAATTACTTGAAATGCGCTTGGATAACATCCTTTTTCGATTGGGTATGGCTCCGACTATTCCTGGAGCCCGTCAATTGGTTAACCATAGACATATTTTAGTCAATGGTCGTATAGTAGATATACCAAGTTATCGCTGCAAACCCCGAGATATTATTACGGCGAGGGATGAACAAAACTCTAGAGCTCTGATTCAAAATTCTTTCGATTCATCCTCTCAGGACGAAATGCCAAAACATTTGACTCTTCAACCATTCCAATATAAAGGATTAGTCAATCAAATAATAGATAGTAAATGGGTCGGTTTGAAAATAAATGAATTGCTAGTCGTAGAATATTATTCGCGCCAGACCTAAACCTAACGAAAAGAAAATAAAAAATCACAAGGGTTCGGACAATTTTGATCCCTTTCGTCGAAGTAAATTAACCTAAGGTTAAGATAAATAAGAGTTTGATCCGGATTTTTCTCCGGTTTAGGTATCATAGAACGGGAGGGAGGTTTTCATTCCTTGTCTACTCTTTTCCTTTCAGTATTTTCCGTGACACAGTAATTAGGAATAAAATATATATCAAAGAAAGGTCTAACTGTTTTGTGTTGGAATATAATTTTATATATTTTACTCTTTTGGTTAGTAAGATCAGTGAATTAGATGAAGGTACGGAAAGAGAGGGATTCGAACCCTCGGTAAACAAAAGCCTACATAGCAGTTCCAATGCTACGCCTTCAACCACTCGGCCATCTCTCCTACATAATGATTATGACCCAAAAACCGAGTGAATAGCGAGCCGGTACTAGTAGATTATTGGATAGGAACGACCAATTAATTCTAATTATAACTATAAAAAATAGATGATTTTCATCAAAGTCAAAGAAAGATCTTTCTTTTGAGGTTAGGCGGATAAATATAAAATATGAAAACTGTTAGAAACATTCTATTCATGTTTGCAAAACCAGCCTTCGCCTCTTTTTCTGTTATTTTATACCGGTACCGAAGGCAATCACTAAATTATAACGAATCAGCTGATTGATGGGTCTATTTTTGCACTTAGGTTAATGGATCTCTTTAGATCACGATTATATTTAGACTATAATTCCATATCTTATATCTTAAGAATTCTCAAATTCCTTTCCAGTCCAGTATTCAGAATATATATAGTTGATTGTATAGTGTATACCTCCTATGCATACAAAATAAAACGGGCGGGTTTTTTCATCATAGAATGGTTATTCGATCTTTTTTTCTTCTTTGGATGAGAATTCAATAAAAAAATTTTTCGTTATTCTCATCTGTAACTTCAATGAAATTGAATACTTTCTTTTGTTGGTATACTACTCCATTTACATTAGGATGAAATCGAAGCATACTCCAATATTTATTTA